TGATTCGCCAACAATTCCCCCAAAAAGTTTTCCCACATCTAATTTTAATAAGGGCAATTGCCATTCAGTTGCAATTGCTTTAGCAGTTAAAGACTTTCCAGTTCCCTGAATACCAACAAGTAACAAACCGCGGGGTGTAGGTAACCCATAATTTGATGCTTGAATACCAAAGGCTGTTTTACGTTTCTTTAACCAATTTTTTAAATTATCGACCCCACCTATTTTAGAAATCGTTTCATTTGCAGACCAATATTCTAAGATTTCTGTCTGACTAATAATTTGTTTTTTTTCATTTAATAAAAGATTTATACTATTTTCATCAATTGTTTTATACGTTGCTATAATTTTAGATAAAACACGTCTAATACGCTCTAATGATAAACCCTGGCATGCTCTTGTTAAACTTTCTAAAATTTGAGGTTCAATTTCAATATTTAAGGACTCAATTAAACGCTTTAGCTCATAATTAATTTCACTTTCGATAGGTAATTGGAATTGTAAAACTGTAATTAAATCATACAACTCTTTTGGAACATTTAAATCTGAACCAATAATAATAATTGTTTTTGGCTGAAGTTTTAAAATTCGACTTATATTTTTTAGTTTTCTTGAAATGGAAACATCCGTTAAAAATCGATTAAAATCTTTCAATAAAAATAAAGCAGGTGTTTGAGCGGTCAATCTTTCAACGAGCTCCAGTGCTTGAACAGGATTTCGCTTTGCAAACCCTTCATTGTTGGGATTATTTGTATACCCATCAATAAAATCCCAACTATAAATACTTCTATTTAAACTTGTTTTAATATATTTACGGATAATATACTCTACACGATCTTCTTCAATTGTATTAATATAAATTATAGGATACCTAGCTTTTAATAAAAGCGTTAATTCATCAGTAAATTTCATAAAATTATTCTATCAAAATTCTATTTCATAAATTACTATTATATTAATTTTACATAAAAAATTGTTTATTATTAGAGTAACCAAAACTGATTAACTCTAATAAATTATTTAATTAACGTGGAATTGCTAGTTTTTTACGACCTTTTTTTCTACGATTTCGTATTATTTTTCTTCCTTGAGCAGTTGCCATACGAGCACGGAAGCCGGATACTTTTAAAACAGATGAACGAGTTTTGTTTGATAGAGTGCGTTTTGTCATAAATATATTTATTTTATTTTTAATATCAATGAATTAATCCTTTATAAAATAAAGGAATGTAAAAAATCACGAATTAATAAATGTCTTATTGTTATATTGCGGTTTTGGAATAAATTATAGGCTTCTTCTTTAAACTCAAACAGTGGGTTTCGTTGACCATAACTTCTCCAACCTACAGCATCACGTAATAATGCAATTTTTTGTAAATGTTCTTTCCAGGCAATATCTGTATAGTATAGAATAATTGTTCGTTCGAAAGATCTAATTAAACCAGTTTGACAAATTTCAAATTCTAAGACTTTTGCTTCATACGATAACCAAAATTCTTGGAATAGGTAAGTTTTTAATTCAAATGAATCTAAGCTGTTTAAATCATAATTTAAACTTACTAATCTTGTTTTAAACAGTTCTTCAATTAACGAGCTATTTTTATTAAATTTTGGATCTTTTAATAAATTTATAATATCTTTAATTACTTGTTCACCATAAGCTAAAATTGTTTCACGAAGAGATTGACTTTCTAAAAGTTTTCTTCGTTCATAATAAACAATATTACGTTGTTTATTTAGAATATCATCGTAATCAAATAAATATTTTCGCCCATCATAATCTCTTTCTTCAACTCGTTTTTGAGCGGCATCTAAACTTTTAGTTAATAAATTTGACTCTAAAGGTAAATCATCTAAAAGTTGATTTTGCATAAAACCTTGAAGTTTTGAACTTCCAAAATTTCTAAATAAAGAATCTTCTAAACTTAAAAAGAATCTTGAAGTTCCAGGATCACCTTGACGACCACACCTTCCCCGTAATTGGTTATCGATTCGACGGGAGTTATTACGTTCAGTACCAATAATATAAAGCCCACCTAAATTCTTAACAATTTTATTGTCAATTGTTTGATTTTTTTTCTCAAATTTTGCTAATTCATTAAGTAAAAATTTAATTGAACATTGGTAAGGTATTTTAGGAATTCGAATTTGATCAATTTCATTTAAAAATTTTAAAATTCCCGTTGAGGACAAACTTAAAAACTTCGAATCATTGAGCAAAGAATTTAAAACACTTAAAAATTTTTGTGATGTGAAGTTAAGATCTTTTATTAAAGGGAAACTAGTATTTAATTTCCCTAATTTACTTTGGCTTTTATAAGAAACTAAAATATTATAAAGTTGTTTTCGAACTTTGAACGTAACATTTCCACCTAAAATGATATCTGTCCCACGCCCTGCCATATTTGTTGCAATTGTAATGCTCCCAATTTCACCAGCTTGTGCAACAATTTCTGATTCTCGTTTTACATTTTCTGGTTTCGCGTTTAATAAACGGTATGACAATTGGTATTCTTTCAACAAATCACCTAACATTTCAGAATTTTCAACAGTAGTTGTTCCGATTAAAATAGGTTGTTTTGTTGTAGCTATCGCTTTACATTCTTTAGCAATAGCAGTCCATTTTATTAAACTATCTTTATAAACAAAATCAGGTAAATCTTGACGAAGGTTTGGGCGGGCTGTAGGGATTTCCTCTACAGGTAAATTGTAAATTTTCTCAAATTCTACCTCAGATGTCTTAGCTGTCCCAGTCATACCTGACAATTTAGGATATAATAAGAAAAAATTTTGATAGGTTATTGATGCTGCGGTTTCTGTATTTTGTCTAATTGGAACACCTTCTTTTGCTTCAACAGCTTGATGTAAACCTTCGTTCCATCTTCTGTCAGGCATAATCCGACCTGTAAATTCATCAACAATAACAATTTGATTATTTTGAACAATATAATGTACATTTCGGAAGAATAAAGCTGTTGCTTTAACAGCACTTAAAATATAAGGAATCCAAGGGTCATTAGGATTATATAAATCTTCAACTTGTAAAATTTTTTCAATTTGAGCTGTCCCTTGTTCCGTTAAGATAATGTTCCTATTCTTCTCATCAACCTTAAAATGAACATTAACCTCTAAATATTCTGCAACTTCAGCAGCGACAATATATTTATCAATACAAGTTTCCACAGCTTGTGAAATAATTAATGGAACTTGTGCTTCATCAATAAATATTGAGTCAACTTCATCAACAATACAGTAATTAAACGGTGGTAAAACAACCTGATTTAAATTAGAAGCCATATTATCTCGAAGGTAATCAAAAGCTACTTCATTATTTGTTACATATGTAATATCAGCTCTGTAATTATCTTGTCGTTCTCGGAAGTTCATATCTTCTTGAATTAAACCTGTGTCTAATCCCAAGAATCTATAAATTTGTCCCATTGAAATTTGGTCACGACTTGCTAAATAATCATTTACAGTAACAATATGGACACCTTTATCTGTTAAAGCGTTTAAATAAGCTGGTAAAGTCGCAACTAATGTTTTTCCTTCACCAGTTCGCATTTCACTAATTTTTCCACTATTTAAAACTAAGCCACCAATTAATTGGACATCAAAGTGACGAAGACCTAATGTTCGAAAGCTTGCCTCTCGTGTAATTGCAAATGCTTCAGCAATTAATGCGTTTAAATCTTTTTCTTCTTTATATTGCTTCTTTAATTGAAAAGTTTTGTTTCTTAGTTCTGTATCAGTTAATGTTTTTAAATTGTTTTCAAGTGCATTAATTTGATTAATTAATGCTTGATATTGATTTGTAGCTGAATCTTTTATAAATGGATTTTTTAGCATTTTAGCATTTTGAAAAATTTATAAAGTTCTACGAAGTAATAATATTTACCCGTTTATGTTGAGCATCTTTATAATCAAATTTTACAGTTCCATCAACTAATGCAAATAAAGTAAAATCTTTACCATAGCCAACATTTGAACCTGGTTTAAAGTTCATACCTCGTTGTCGGATTAAAATATTACCAGCTTTTACTTTCTCGCCTCCAAATCTTTTAACACCTAAGCGCTTTGCGTTCGAATCACGACCATTTTTTGTACTACCTGCACCTTTTTTATGTGCCATATATATATGTCCTTGGTTATTAATTAATATTTATCTCTTCAATAAGAACACGTGTTAAATCTTGTCTGTGACCTTGTTTCTTACGAGTCTTCTTTTTAGGGCGCATTTTATAAACAATAGTCTTACGGCCACGTAAATGCTCCAAAATTTTACCTTTGACTTTCACACTCTCTAAATACGGTTTGCCTATTAAAAGTTCTCCGTCATTATTAACAAGTAAAACTCTATTTAAAGTAATTTCTTTTCCAAGCTCAGTTGGGATGCGGTTTAAATCGTAATATTTTCCTGTCTCAATCCAAAATTGTCTTCCACTAATTTCCACAATTGCGTATTTCATAATCTAGAAGATTTTCTGTTTTTATAGGATAATATTACAAAATCTAATTCTTTTACGTCAACTTAAATTAGAACTTGATAAAATTATAGGTTTTTGAGTAACCATAATTCATTATAAAAAAAGTCAAAAGCTTTAGATCGATGTGAATCTGTATTTGTAATAATAGATAATGTTCGAGTTATTTTAATATTCTCAATTGTGATAATTTCAACCGTTTTTAATTCAATTTCTTTTTCTATTGATGATGATGATACAAAAGCAGCCCCTAAGCCTAAACTTACTGCTGTTTTTATTGCTTCAATAGAATTTAGTTCCATAATTATATTAAATTGTTTAGTCTGGATATCATTTTGAATTAAAATATTATCAATAAATTTATGAATAGTAGAATTTGAATTTAATGTTATAAAATTTAAATGGTAAAGATCTTCTTTACTAATTTTTTTCTTTTTTTTTCTTGCAAATGGGTGTGACTTTGGAATTATTAAAATTAATTCATCTTCTACAAAATCTTCAATTTCTAGGTTTTTTTTCAAGCCCGTAGGTATATCCCCACCTACAATGGCAATATCAATAATTCGATCAGCAACTTTCTTTGCAATAATACGTGTCGAATCAATATCAATATTTAAGTTAATTTGTGGGTAGCTCTGTGCGAATAAAGTTAAAACACGTGGCATTAAATATGCACCGATCGTTTGACTCGCGCCAACTTTTAAATTTCCACGTTCTCCGTCTTTTAAATCATTCAAAGCCCGACAACTTTCTTCACATAATGCTAGTATACGTTCAGCATATTGAAGAAAAACAATCCCAGCTTCGGTTAAAAATATTTTATTACCAGTTCGGTTTAACAAAAGAATACCCAAACGATTTTCTAAAGTCTTAATTTGTTTACTTAAAGAAGGCTGAGAAACAAATAAAATTTCAGCAGCTTGAGTGAAACTTTTTTCAGAAGCAATAGCTTTAAAAATACGTAATTGTTGTAAAGTAAATGGAAGAACCATATAACAAATATCCGGGAAGTTAAGTAAAGAAGTTTTAAAATGCGGATGGAGAGACTCGAACTCTCAAAACAAAAGTTACTAGGACCTAAATCTAGCGCGTCTACCAATTTCGCCACATCCGCTAATAATTTTATTGGTATATATAATATCTATAGATAGTATAAAAGTTTTAAATACAAGTTAAGTTAGGATTAAAATTTTCTTAATATATGTTTGAATTTATACTAAGAAAATTTTAAATTTATTCATCTACATAAAGACGATATACAAAACTTGTAGTTTTACCGCGTAAAATTGATTTAGCTAAAGATAAAGATTTTTGTGCTGATTTAGCTGCTTTTCTTTTCCAATTAGCTTTACGACTATTCTTTTTTGCTTTTGATGTCCGTTTTTTAGGTACAGCCATGATTCTTTTATATTTATTTCAAATAGTTTTTTAATTTAATTTTATTGTACAAAATACAATCTAATTTGTCTACATTTGTTCATATTCCATTTTAAAAATCAAATGATAAATTAGGTCTAAAAAAATTAAAAAAATTTAAAATTTTTAATTACAAGACTATTTATAATTTTTCTAGCCTTGTAATGATTTTTTAACGCGATAAACGTTGAAGTTGTTGAATTGCTAAACGACCAATATTAAATAAAGCCCATGATGCTGCAACTAATACAGGCGCAGCAATTACTAGTAAACGAGTATCCATAACTGATAGTCCTCTAGAAATGTTAAAAATTTAAGTACAGAAAATAATATTAATGACTAGTATTATACTTAATATTATATATAAAACTTAAAATATTTTTTAAGAATAATTTTTTTACATTGAGTAAAAAGTTCGCTATAAGAATTAAGAGATAATTCTCCTATTGATGTTGTTATTTTTTAAAACTTTGGCATTGAACTATCTTCCCAGGAGGTCCCCCTCCAAGTATTGTCGTCGATTTATAACGTTTCACAACTGAGTTCGAGATGGATCAGTGTGGTTCCGCTCAGTACACTAAAAACACCAAAGCAAAAAATCTTTAAGATATTTTGCATATCTTAAAGATTATAAAAATTCAAGTCCTCGGTCTATTAGGACATCTCAGCACATACATTACTGTACTTACACTTAATGCCTATCAAACGGTTAGTCTTACCGTGACCTTACTCACTTACGTGATGAGAATACTTATCTTGAGGTGGGCTTCCCACTTAGATGCTTTCAGCGGTTATCCACTCCATACATAGCTACCCAGCGTTTACCGTTGGCACGATAACTGGTACACCAGAGGTATGTCCTTCTCGGTCCTCTCGTACTAAAGAAGGCTCCTCTCAATATTCTAACGCCTACACCGGATATGGACCGAACTGTCTCACGACGTTCTGAACCCAGCTCGCGTACCGCTTTCATGGGCGAACAGCCCAACCCTTGGGACGTACTACCGCCCCAGGATGCGATGAGCCGACATCGAGGTGCCAAACCTCCCCGTCGATGTGAACTCTTGGGGGAGATCAGCCTGTTATCCCTAGAGTAACTTTTATCCGTTGAGTGACGGCCTTTCCACTCAGTACCGTCAGATCACTAAGACCGACTTTCGTCCCTGCTCGACTTGTAGGTCTCACAGTCAAGCTTCCTTATGCCTTTACACTCTAGATACGATTTCTACCCGTTCAGAGGAAACCTTTGTACGCCTCCGTTACCATTTGGGAGGCGACCGCCCCAGTCAAACTGCCCGCCTGAAACTGTTCTTTGACCAGATAATGATTCAAAGTTAGAAATCTAACATTACAAGAGTGGTATCTCACTGATGGCTCCAATAATCCCGCAAGATTATAATCAACACCTCCCACCTATACTGCGCGAATAAAGTCCAATTTCAATTTCAAGTTACAGTAAAGCTTCATAGGGTCTTTCTGTCCTGGTGCAGGTAGTCCGCATCTTCACAGACAAGTCTATTTCACCGAGCCCCTCTCCGAGACAGTATCCAAATCATTACGCCTTTCGTGCGGGTCGGAACTTACCCGACAAGGAATTTCGCTA